GTGGCCCTTTGGTTGGGTATTGGAGCAACATTACCTATTGAGAAATCCCTAACTTTAGGTCTTTTTTAAATTGATTCAATTGTGAAATAAAATATCATGATATGTGTATTGTGTATCTAGGGAGAATTCACTTTGAAACCACTAATCCCTAGATACATCTATTCCATTTTGGACCTATTTCGAGTATATGGATTTGTGCTAAAGATTCAAAACCCACATTCTTTTTTAGAAAAAAAAAGATAAAAAAATCCAATGGATTTCAATTTTATGCAAAATGCTTTTCTATTTCTAAAATGTCCAATATACGTTTTACATCTTCTATGCGAAAATGTTCCATTTTCATAAGGTCTTCTTGACTGTTATTCAAAAGCTCCAATAAGGTATGTATATTGGACCTTTTGAGACAATTATAGATCCTGGGAGGCAATTCTAATTGGTCAATAAAAATGGATTTCAATGCTATTTCTTTTTTATTTTTCCTTAGTTTAGCCAATCCATCATGAAAAGTAAAAAGGGGTAAAGTAACTTTGTGTTGATTGTTTTCTAAATTTAAGTTTTCTTCGTCCGCATGTAAAAAAGGAATAAATAAATCAATCAAATTCCGGGAGGCTTCATAAAGCGCTTCTTTAGGAGTTAAACTTCCATTTGTCCATATTTCGAGAAAAAGTATCTCTTGTTTTTCATTCCCATTCACATAAGAATGAATACTATGATTTGCATTTCGAACAGGCATGAATACAGCATCTATAGGATAACTTCCGTCTTGAAAGGTATTTAGTGTTTTTATACGATATCCGCGATTCTTCTCGATTTTTAATTCAATACACAAATTAATAGGTTCTATTAGGTTAGCTATATGTTGTGTATTATCAACGATTTCCACAGAAGGTGGTAAAAGTATATCTTGAGCAGTTACATATCCAGGACCCTTGAAACAAATAGACGCGTGTCGAGTTCCATACAGATTACTTCTCAATACAATTTTTTTCAAATTCATTAAAATTTCATGTACTGATTCTTGAATACCCACTATGGTAGAATATTCGTGTGGTATTTTCTCAGATTTTGCACGTGTGATACATGTTCCCTCTATTTCTCCGAGCAAAGCTCTTCGCATCGCAATGCCTATTGTGTCGGCTTGACCTTTCATAAGTGGAGACAGAATAAAGCGTCCATAATAAAGACGCTTACTGTCTACTCTTGATTCAACACACTTCCACTGTAGTGTCCGAGTGGATACTCTTACTTTCTCTCGAACCATAGTAATATATTTTGATCAAATCCTTGAATTATTTATTTCTCTTGAAATCTCTTCAATGTTTATTTTTCCTTTTACACACGTCTTTTTTTAGGGGGCCTACATCCATTATGTGGCATAGGGGTTACATCCCGTATGAAACTTAATAGTATACCACTTCTACGAATAGCTCTTAATGCCGCATCTCTTCCGAGACCGGGACCTTTTATCATGACTTCTGCTCGTTGCATACCTTGATCCACTACTGTCCGAATAGCATTTCCTGCTGCGGTTTGAGCGGCAAATGGTGTCCCCCTTCTTGTACCCTTGAATCCACAAGTACCGGCGGAGGACCAAGAAATCACCTGACCCCGTACATCTGTAATAGTCACAATGGTGTTGTTAAAACTAGCTTGAACATGAATAACTCCCTTTGGTATTTTACGCGCATTCTTACGTGAACCAATACGTCCATTTCTACGTGAACCAATTTTTGGTATAGGTTTTCCCATATTTTATTATCTCATAAATAGAAGTCAGAGATATATGGATATATCCATTTCATGTCAAAAACGGATCCTTTCTATTTTTCGATTTTTTTCATTTTATATATATATGTCATTTTATTTAATATTATTTTTCATATTCTATTCTAATATATTAATATCTAATATATTAATATACTATTCTATTACTAGAATATTAATCAAATTGGAATACAATTTTTTAATATAAATAGATAATTTATTAATTTGATTTTTTTTGTGCATCCGTTCCTTTAGTTTTAGAAAGCCCCCCCTTTTTTTTTTGTTTTTTGGAAAGATTATCCTTGTCTTTGTTTATGTCTTGGATTGGAACAAATTACTATAATTCGTCCGCGCCTACGGACCAGTCGACATTTTTCACAAATTTTACGAACGGAGGCCCTTATTTTCATATTTGTCATTCCTTAACTGAATTCCGAATCTATTTATTGGAAGAAAATAGGGTTTCCTTAAATTTGGAACTTTTAATTGTATCCTCATAAAAAAAAGAATGTTGAAGTTGAAAAACAGTCTAATCATTCGAATTTTGGTTCTGGGGTCTATAAATTATACGCTCTCCGCTTGAATCAAACCGCTTGAATCAAAATGACTTACTTCCTTTTTTACTTTATCTCCCGGTAGTATACGTATAAAACTATGTCAAATCCTTCCGGAAACATAACCTAGAATCAGATTTTCATTATAGAAACGAACCTGGAACATACCATTGGGAAGTGATTCAGTAATTAAAACCTCATGAATCCATTTATTTCTTTTATTCCTATTCCAGTTAAAACCCCTTCTTGTATTAACTAATGTATGAGGAATGATATAGTGATATTAGAAACCCGCTTTTTCTCTCTCTTTTTTCACAAAAATGTATGTAAGTTTCTCATATAATTCGGATATCAGAAAGATTACCATATATAACATAAAATTTCTCCGCCGATTCTTTCTAATCGAGCCTCTCGATCTGTCATTATACCTCGAGAAGTAGAAAGAATTACAATCCCCATCCCTCCTAAAATTCTAGGAATTCGTTGATAATTAGAATAGATTCGTAGACCAGGTCTACTGATTCGTTTTAAATTCAAAATTTTTTTATATGATCCTTTCCTATTTCTTCTATGCCGTAGAGTTAAAACTAAAAAATATTTGTTGCTCTCCCTATGTTTTCTCACGTTTTCAATAAAACCTTCTCGGAAAAGTATTGTAACAATATTTTCGGTGATGTTAGTAGATGGTATTCGAACCGTTCCTTTTTTATTCATGTCAGCATTTCGTATAGAAGTTATTATGTCAGCAATGGTGTCCTTACCCATGATAAACTAAAATGATTGTTGCCCTTGACTTTTGATATAATCAACATGCTTTTTTCTTATTTTCTATCTTTTCTTTTCTATCTTTTATTTAATTAATTATATTTATTAATTTAATATTCAAATTTAGAAATTAAAATAGAATTAATTTCTAAATAATATAAATATATATTAAAAATCTATATTTTCTAAAATCTAGATTCTATATTACTATATTAATATAATAAATAGAAAATCTATATTAAAAAATATTAAAAAAGAAAATCTAAAAATATAGATAGTAATATTAAATAATTAACTAATATTTTAAATAATATTAATAATTAAAAAATAGTAATAATTAATATAAATTAATAAAAAATAATAATTAAATAATATCTAAAAAAAAAATAAATATTTTGATTTTAATATAATTTTTGATAATAAGATTAATAAGATTTATAATAATTACAAATCCAAAAGGTATATGCGTGAGACATAATCAATCTATTAATTAATCTATTTCATTCAAATACTATAAATATATCATGGTCTTGTCTTATAATACCTCAGGTGCTAATGAAACTATTTTAGTGAAATTTAATTGTCTCAATTCCCGGGCGATCGCACCAAAAATTCGAGTTCCTTTTGGATTTCCTTCTTGATCAATGACAACCGCAGCATTATCATCATATTGTATTATCATACCGTTGTTACGTTTGAGTTCTTTACAAGTCCGTACAATTACAGCTCTGATCACTTCTGATCTTTCTAAAGGTGTATTTGGTACTGCTTCCTTGATTACAGCAACAATAACGTCACCAATATAAGCATATCGTCGATTACTAGTTCCTATGATTCGAATACACATCAATTCGCGGGCCCCGCTGTTATCGGCTACATTCAAATGGGTTTGAGGTTGAATCATATCATTTTTTTTCTCTGTTCTTTCAGTGCAAAAGGCGAAGTAAAAAAAAAAGAAATATTGTGTATCAAAAAAAAAGAAACCCACAATTGCAATTGTTTTTTTTTTCATCCCAAAGACCTCTTTCCTTTGGTTCTAATTATTATGCCGAAATAATGAATTGAGTTCGTATAGGCATTTTGGATGCTGCTATTGCAATAGCTTTTCTGGCTATATTTTCTGTGACTCCGCCCATTTCATAAAGTATTCTACCTGGTTTAACGACAGCTACCCAATATTCAGGAGATCCTTTTCCCGAACCCATACGTGTTTCTGTAGGTCTTACTGTAACCGGTTTGTCTGGAAATATGCGTACCCATATTTTTCCACCGCGGCGGGCATTTCGTGACATTGCCCGCCGCCCTGCTTCTATTTGTCTAGATGTGATCCAAGTGGGCTCAAGTGCCTGAAGAGCATATCTACCGAAGCAAAGATGATTACCTCGAGAGGATATTCCTTTCATTCTTCCTCTATGTTGTTTACGGAATCTGGTTCTTTTGGGGTTATAGTTGATGGTTCTTTCTCAATTCCATCTCTACTACAGAACCGTACATGAGATTTTCACCTCATACGGCTCCTCGCGAATGAAAGGATTAAAATAGAATATACATGGATTTCAAATAATATACCGAATTGTCGTGGGATTATTTTAGATTTCATCTAATCTATTGGAAATTTGTATATCTTGTTTTGATATATAACTAAACAAGTATTCTTTTTCTATTATAGACAATTCTTGCTATCTAGATATAAATAAATAATGTTGTTTTGTTGTGTTATAAGGTTCTAACGAATTTAGTTTTTCCTTTTATTATCATATCGGATTGGACCCAATTTAGAAATCCAATAAAATAAAAATTTTCGCGGGCGAATATTTACTCTTTCATTATCTATTTCAGATGTAGGGTTAGCCCATGACTCCTCAGAACAGGATTCCTCAGAATAAATGGATTGGTTCTTGGTTCGTTCCGCCATCC